GAATTTTTTTCAATACTCACACCTATTACCTTTTTCTTATTAGTTAATAAACAATCCTAGCGATTGGGTTTCTATATTTAGTCTAATAGGAAAGAAGATATTCAAATAAAGAATTTTTGATCGAATGACTATTCATCTATTGTATTTTCATGCAAATAGGGGGCAAGAAAACTCTATGGAAAGATGGTGGTTTAATTCGATGTTGTTTAAGAAGGAGTTAGAACGCGGGTGCGGGCTAAATAAATCAATGGACAGTCTTGGTCCTATTGAAAATACCAGTGAAATTGACGATTCGAATAGAAAAGATACAACTAAAAATATTCAGAGTTGGGGGGGCCCTGACGATTCTAGTTACAGTAATGTTGATCGTTTATTCGGCGTCAAAGACATTCGGAATTTCATCCCCGATGAAACTTTTTTGGTTAAAGATAGTAATGGAGACAGTTATTCCATATATTTTGATATTGAAAAGCAAATTTTTGAGATTGATAACAATCACTCGTTTCTGAGTGAACTAGAAAGTTCTTTTTATAGTTATCGGAATTCTAGTTATCTGCATAATGGATCTACGAGTGAAGATACCTACTATAATCGTTACATGTACGATACTCAATATAGTTGGAATAATCATATTAATAGTTGCATTGATAGTTATCTTCAGTCTCAAATCTGTATCGAAACTTCCATGGTAAGTGATAGTGATAATTGCAGTGATAGTTACATTTATAGGTCCATTTGTGGTGAAAGTCGAAATAATGGTGAAAGGATGGGTTCGGATATACAAACCCACGCGCAAGATAGTGATTTAACTCTAGGAGAAAGTTCTAATGATACCGATGTAACTCAAAAATATAGGCATTTGTGGGTTCAATGCGAAAATTGTTATGGATTAAATTATAAGAAATTTTTGAAATCAAAAATGAGTATTTGTGAACACTGTGGATATCATTTGAAAATGAGTAGTTCAGATAGAATAGAACTTTCGATCGATCCGGACACTTGGCATCCTATGGATGAAGACATGGTTTCTCTAGATCCCATTGAATTTCATTCAGAGGAGGAACCTTATAAAGATCGTATTGATTCTTATCAAAAAAAGACGGGATTACCCGAGGCTGTTCAAACAGGCATAGGCCAACTAAACGGCATTCCCGTAGCAGTCGGGGTTATGGATTTTCAGTTTATGGGGGGCAGTATGGGATCTGTAGTCGGGGAAAAAATCACCCGTTTGATTGAATACGCTAGCAATAAATTGCTACCTCTTATTATAGTGTGTGCTTCCGGGGGGGCGCGCATGCAAGAAGGAAGTTTGAGCTTGATGCAAATGGCTAAAATATCGTCTGCTTTATATGATTATCAATCAAATAAAAAGTTATTTTATGTATCAATCCTTACATCTCCTACTACTGGTGGGGTGACGGCTAGTTTTGGTATGTTGGGTGATATCATCATTGCCGAACCCAATGCTTACATTGCGTTTGCGGGTAAAAGAGTAATTGAACAAACATTGAATAAAACAGTACCCGAAGGTTCGCAAACGGCTGAATATTTATTCGAGAAGGGATTATTCGACCTAATCGTACCACGTAATCTTTTAAAAAGTGTTCTGAATGAGTTATTTAAGTTCCACGCTTTCTTGCCTTTGACTAAAAATTCAATCAAAACCAAATAGATCGTTAAGTTCAATTAGTTGTAGCAAACGAGTAGTTAGTTTATTCGGAATTAAAGGAAAGAAATAGGAATTTGGTTTGGTGACCTAAGATCTAATTGTAGAAAGAAGCAAAAGCTGCGGATAACCCCTTTTACCTATTTACCTATATTTCTGATTACTAATCAAGAAGTCTCTATCAAAAAAAAGAGTGAATTCTTCCTTTCATGAAATTAGGCAAACAAAACGAATTTCTTCTTCTGATCTTACGTATATAATTCAAATAGAAAAAATAGAAAGTTTTGTGTTTTTCTCGATTTCCCGAGAATCCGGTTTAGCTAAAAATACCTCCGGGTTCGGATTCTAACGAATCCTTCGATAATCTGGAAGAAACTCTTTCTTTAGTAAAAAAGAATAAAAGAAAAAGAAATCAAGAAAAATAATAAAGTTGATTATTATACATATCTTTCATGTAGAAAGATGAATAAGTTCATTTATTTAGCTCTACATTCCTTGCACTTATTCTATACCCTCACTTAGATATAGATATATAGATACTTATATCTATACTAAGAATTGAATTAATAATTAAATAATACTGAAAATTCTTACTTAATTATAATTATTATAAGATATCTTTATTTCAAAATAAAAATAACAGGTACGAGCAATAAATCGAGGTACCCATTCTATGACAACTTTTAGCTTTCCCTCTATTTTTGTGCCTTTAGTAGGCCTAGTATTTCCGGCAATTGCAATGTCTTCTTTATTTCTTTTTGTTCAAAAAAACAAGATTGTTTAGGCCCGCTGGACCCCATACTCTGCTATTTTTTTTTTTTCAAAACTTAAACTTAGACTTGCATCATAACTAACACGGATATCGATTTAGCGAAATATGATATAACATGTGATTTCTGCCGAACATAAAGGAAAGGACTCTTATACCCGCAGAAACAAAATAATATATGGGTAAATGAATTCTAGCCGTTTTCAAATCGACCAGGATCGCTGGATGACTGAAATAAAAAGTCCTCGGATCCATATGTATATATATGTATAGTAGGATCATACGAAGGGTATGTTATTATTTTAGTTTAGATTACATCTAAGTAATTTGATGAATTACTCCTAAGGGTTGATAGTGCTAGTTGATGAGAGTTACTTCGGAAACAAAAAAGGTAAAGTCAAATTAATTTGAGGGTTTCTCTCAATTCCAATAAAATACAATCGGATCAAGTATGAGTTGGCGATCAGAACATATATGGATAGAACTTATAACGGAGTCTCGAAAAATAAGTAATTTCTGCTGGGCCTTTATCCTTTTTTTAGGTTCATTAGGATTCTTATTGGTTGGAACTTCCAGCTATCTTGGTAAAAATTTGATATCTTTTTTTCCGTCTCAGCAAATCATTTTTTTTCCACAAGGTATCGTGATGTCTTTCTACGGAATCGCGGGTCTCTTTATTAGTTCCTATTTGTGGTGCACAATTTCCTGGAATGTAGGCAGCGGTTATGATCGATTCGATAGAAAGGAAGGCATAGTGTGCATTTTTCGGTGGGGATTCCCTGGAAAAAATCGTCGCATATTCCTCCGATTCCTTATAAAAGATATTCAGTCCATTAGAATAGAAGTTAAAGAGGGTATTTACGCCCGTCGTGTCCTTTATATGGACATCCGAGGCCAGGGGGCCATTCCCTTAACTCGTACTGATGAGAATTTGACTCCACGAGAAATTGAACAAAAAGCTGCTGAATTGGCCTATTTCTTGCGTGTACCAATTGAAGTATTTTGAAAAAAAAAAAATGGGAAATGGCTACTTTGAGGGAAAAATGCAAGAATCCTCTTTTTTCTATAACATAACCTAAGTGAAGTTTCATCAGAAGGGTCATTCGAGCCAAAGCGGGCGGAACACTACAAAGCGAAATTCTTTATTTTTGTCACTCGACGTTTTATTTTCTCCTTTCTTTTGTGTTCCTTAATAACCAACACAAAAATAACAATTAGATTTCTTAATAATGATAACTAGCCGATTTCTGTCTTGTTTTGCTACTTTGAGTATCGCAATATCTTTCCCTCAATTATTCTACTATTCCTGTCTGTGGGCAATCAGTGAATTTTTTTTTTTTTTTTTTGAAATATTGGATATTGTGGATTCTTTGGTCTCAAAATTGGATTAATATTCATTACTTAAAGCGGTTCTTTCAGTCATTCATTGAAAGGAGACTGTTGTTTCGAATTTGCCCAATTGAGATATCGGGAAACCCATTTTTTTTTTAGTATTTCTTCATTCGAAATGGATTGATTATTAGTCGATTTCTCTAGTCTTTCGAGATTGAAAGACTAACCACAAAATCACAAATAAAATGGATTCATAGGTTCCATACCTTGTATAGAACTCATGCGTGAAAGAAGGATTCGATCGCATAGAGTCGACGAATGAGGTGGGTTGATTAACAATTCACAGATGAAAAAATGGCAAAAAAGAAGGCATCCACTCCTCTTGTATCTATAGTATTTTTGCCTTGGTGGCTTTCTCTCTCATTTAAAAAAAGTCTGGAATCTTGGGTTACTAATTGGTGGAATGCTGGGCAATCCGAAATTTTTTTGAATGATTTTCAAGAAAGGGGTATTCTAGAAAAATTCATAGAATTAGAGGAACTCCTCGTCTTGGACGAAATGATCGAAGAATACTCGGGGACACGTCTACACAAGCTTCCTATAGGAATCCAAAAAGAAACGATCCAATTAATCAAGATACACAACGAAGATCGTATCCATACGATTTTTCACTTCTCAATAAATATAATCTGTTTTGTTATTCTCAGTGGTTATTCTATTTTGGGTAATGAAGAACTTGTTATTCTTAACTCTTGGGCCCAGGAATTCTTATATAACCTAAGCGACACAGTCAAAGCTTTTTGTATTCTTTTATTAACCGATTTATGTATCGGATTCCATTCACCCCACGGGTGGGAATTAATGATTGGCTCTGTCTACAAAGATTTGGGATTTGTTCAGAATGATCAAATCATATCGGGTCTTGTTTCCACTTTTCCAGTCATTCTTGATACAGTTTTAAAATATTGGATTTTCCGTTATTTAAATCGTGTATCCCCGTCACTTGTAGTTATTTATCATTCAATGAATGACTGATAAAAGATCCACTCATATTAATCTAATCCAATTCGAAGGTTTGCTACTTTGTAGTTGTACATAAACAAAGCGTTGAAAATTTATGCTTTCTTTTTTACCCATCTTCAGGATTCATCCTTCTATATTATTCCAGTAACCAGTCAAATTCTTATTATTCCAGTAACTAACAGAATCGTGGATAGGGAACTATACTAGCGA